TATTTAGTGGGTAACATTGATGAAGCTACCGCGAAAGCTATGAACTTAGAAGTGGAGAGCAAATTGAAGAAATGACCTTAAATCTTTGTGTACTAACCCCTAATCGAATTATTTGGGATTCAGAAGTGAAAGAAATCATTTTATCCACTAATAGTGGCCAAATTGGTGTATTACCAAACCACGCCCCTATTGCCACAGCTGTAGATATAGGTCTTTTGAGAATACGCCTAAATGACCAATGGCTAACAGTGGCATTGATGGGGGGTTTCGCTAGAATAGGTAATAATGAGATCACCATTTTAGGAAATGATGCAGAGATAAGTACTGACATTGATCCGCAAGAAGCTCAGCAAGCTCTTGAAAAAGCGGAAGCTAACTTGAGTAAAGCAGGAGGTAAAAGACAAGCAATTGAGGCGAATCTAGCTCTCAGACGAGCTAGGACACGAGTAGAGGCTATCAATGTTATTTCCGACTAGTTGATGCATCAAAACAATCAAAAAAACAATAAAAAGAAGTTCTTTATTAGACAGCATGATTAGACAGCATGTTTTGATTCCGACAATTGAAAACAATTAAGTCTAATCTAATACAACAAAAAAAAGAAGATGAGTAGAAAAACTTATTAGATACCATCCGGTATCTAATAAGTTCTACCTACTATTGGATTTGAACCAATGACTCCCGCCGTATGAAAGCAATACTCTAACCACTGAGTTAAGTAGGTCTTTTATCACTACAAAGAAAAAAAGAGACTCATCACTTCGGGGATTATATATGAAATATTACTTCTAAGCAATACCAATCCTTAACTTAATTAGGAGGAAACGGCCAATATTATATTATGTAATTATGGAATATCCATCTTGACAAGAAATTATCTATATGTTAAGATGTCTATGACAAGGAAGGGCTATAGCTCAGTTGGTAGAGCACCTCGTTTACACGTGCGCCAATGCTTTTCAAGGGAGTCAATCATGTAATCAAATAATCTTATTGATAAATCGATGTCTTACTCCATGGATTCGAGAGAACAAGAGAACAATAGCCTGACAAATATTTGGTCAATCCGATTCGAGTGCGAATTCTGATGTCAAATAGAGCCCATCATTGATTTGAGAATTGATAAGGCGAATACCCAGTCTATTCAATGCTAGGCATAACGAGTATAAGGGCCTCAAAATAACCTCCTTTCGTCCTATGAACTTTAAGGTGTAAGAAGTCTCATATTTGACTCTTAGAGCGGAACGATGGAGACTCCATTAAATTTTAACTTAGGTGGATCCAGGCCAGAAGCAGACCTATGTCAAAGTAACCCTTCTTTGAAACACTTTGGTATTGCTCTTAGATCAGAATTCAAATAATGAATAATGAATCAGAGCAAATGGAGCCATCTCATTATCTTCTTGTTTTCGGTGAAGAAAAAATATGGTGGACTAACTGATCTTTTCATCAGTTGATGAAAGAGCCCAATGCAACAAAATGCATGTTGGGTCTTTGAAACAGTTCGAATCATTTCGATAATAAAAAGTTTGATCTGTTTTACCGAGAAGGTCTACGGTTCGAGTCCGTATAGCCCTATACATTATATTTACATTCTTTTTTTTAGTTTTAATTTCCTCATCTCATTAGTACTTGTTTGTGGCTGGTCAGTCGGTTGGTCCATAGAACTAGAAGCATTACCCTATGATCATATGGATTCATAGGGACAGGAAAATGAAAACAAAAATTTTATTTAATTGAATGGATACAATTAATATTTATTAAATCTCGGATAAAAAATCCAATCCATTCTTCTTCATTAATCGTCGTCGGTGAATTACATACCTGTCACGATCAAAGAGTTAGTGATATACTTTTGCTTTGACATGTATACCCAATCCATTTTTAAGTTAAAATCATGACATGATCTTGGCTAAAAACTCCAACCCGACTCAACCAAATCTAATCATAAGTCACATGGATCGAGTACCTATTATTGGTTTTGTATTTGTAGAATACCCTGACAAATCGCTTTTTGGTAGAAGAACAACTCCAATTGATTGTTTTAGAGATAATAAATTGGTCATCAATATATCAAATCAATATTTGTACCCTCTTCTATTTCTATGAGTTGGTTTGGAGATTTGATTTATAGAATCGTTCGATTTCAATAATATGTTATGTTATTTTTTTCTATTACTATTATAACTATTATATTAGTTACTATTATATTAGAATAGAAGTAGAAGTATCTTATGTAGAATTTACGATTCCGCCGATTATACCACTATGCTATACTTCATTATGTAGGTTTGCTTCAAAACAAACTTTTTCTTGTAACGAAATTTAACGCCTTACCAACATTGCTTAGTCTTACTAAGCGGTATTGCAGTGACAAATAAGTATTTTTGTTTATTCCAAATCACGATTTTGACTACTTTAGTTTAGTACTACAAATTGATTCAAAATAGAATGCCTTTTGCATTATAACTCTAATTAAATACCTTGATTCTTATTGTTC